TAAAGTTACAAAATTGAAACTTAATGGATTAGTTTCAACAACCCAGTTAAAGCTCTTATATATGGTCCGCTCTAGATATAGTAGAAATATCAAAATTCTTATTATTTAATTATTTATTATTATAATTAGAAATTGAATATTATAAAAATAACAAATTATTATAACACTAACAGGGCGATGGGGAAAATAAGAATCCCCACCCCGGAAATGAAAAAAAAAAAAAAGATATTCAAAAAAGAAAACCTTTGTATCTTATTCGAGTTAAACCAATTCAGGTTACTCCAAATTTATTTGTCGTACAAAAAAACTTTTTGAATTACCCGTAGAAAGAGATTTCGCTAATGAAAAAGCTTTCAACGAAGCCCAATATCCTTTCTTTTTCCAAACATTTTTTCGAATACGCTTTTTTGATGTAGAAGTACGTTTTTTTGGAACTGCCATTCAAAAAAAAGGTTATGCAGTGCTATAGTTGGATGTCAAAGACATCTATTTTTAAACAAAAACGATCGGTCTCTTTATCTTTATGTCATTATTTATCTATTCCTATAGATTTTCTAGATTCTAATTATATATATATACTACTATACACTACTATACAAATTTCATAAAAAACAAAAAAAAATAGAGATGGGAAAATAACATAAAATGCTTCTATTCTACAACAAAAAAAAACAATATGATATAACCTTTTTTTATTTATATTCCATACACTATGCAGAAAAAAAAAGAAGAATTTGTATTTAATTTATTGGTACCTTTCTTTTTTATATCTCCATTCAAATCTATAGGATAGATTAGGATCTATTATGACATATAAATTGAATTGATGAAATTAAAAAAACGTAAAAAAAAAGTCTTTCCTTTTCTATTTCTATCTCTGCCTATTTTTTTGTCGTCCTACATTTATAATTTATACATCTCCATTTATACATGAAAAATACATCAAAACAAAAAGTGTAAAAAAACCATTTTATCTACCTAATAAAATAAAAAAACAAACTTGAATTTTTTTTTTCTATTAATTGGTAATTGGTCAAGCTCGAAGAGAGAGTATGCCCAATTTTCATTTTCAATCAAATTCGAATGAGACTCGTAGTTAATCTGTTAAAGGATACATAATTTTGAAAAAAAAAGAATATTTTAATTTTAGTAATAGTCATTTTTACCTTTAATTATATGGAAATGGAAAGAAAACATCGGATAGTCAAGAATAAATTCATTTATTGTAACGGAAGACAATCAATCAATTCCGCAATGAAAATGAACTAGTTAATAAGTTCGAATAAACAAACTCAAATATCGAATAAACAAACTCAAATAATTCGTTTTTCTTTTATTAAGTCAAGTTCTAGGACATCCTATGATTCATATCGAAATCAAGTACTTTTTGTGGTGGAATTCTTTGTATTCTTTATCGATGTATATAAATTATCGCCATACGTAATAATAAATAATAATTGATATTTTCAGAAAAGAAAAATCTTACTAAACAAATAATTTTTTTTTTCATTAGTAACTCGGTGATATCATTTGATTCCTTCTAACTTCGAAATTTGAATATTTTTAAAATATTTGAGAAAGATTAAAAGATTAAGAATAGAAAATTCGAGTTAACTTTGTAATATCTTAATTTTTTTATTGCTCCCTTTCAATCAAAAGAGATAAGAGCCGGTGAATCAGAAACGATTAATTAAGAAAGAATAAGAAAAAAAAGTTTTTATGGAGCATACATATCAATATTCATGGATCATACCTTTTGTGCCACTTCCAATTCCTATTTTAATAGGAATTGGACTCCTACTTTTTCCGACGGCAACAAAAAATCTTCGTCGGATGTGGGCTTTTCCCAATATTTTATTGTTAAGTATAGTTATGATTTTTTCGGTCGATCTGTCTCTTCAGCAAATAAATAGAAGTTCTATCTATCAATATGTATGGTCTTGGACCATCAATAATGATTTTTCTTTCGAGTTTGGGTACTTTATTGATTCACTTACCTCTATTATGTCAATATTAATCACTACTGTTGGAATTTTTGTTCTTATTTATAGTGACAATTATATGTCTCATGATCAAGGATATTTAAGATTTTTTGCTTATATGAGTTTATTCAATACTTCAATGTTGGGATTAGTTACTAGTTCGAATTTGATACAAATTTATATTTTTTGGGAATTAGTTGGAATGTGTTCTTATCTATTAATAGGTTTTTGGTTCACACGACTCGCTGCGGCAAACGCTTGTCAAAAAGCATTTGTAACTAATCGGATAGGCGATTTTGGTTTATTATTAGGAATCTTAGGTTTTTATTGGATAACGGGAAGTTTCGAATTTCAAGATTTGTTCGAAATATTTAATAACTTGATTTATAATAATGAGGTTCATTTTTTATTTGTTACTTTATGTGCCTCTTTATTATTTGCCGGCGCAGTTGCTAAATCTGCGCAATTTCCCCTTCATGTATGGTTACCTGATGCCATGGAGGGGCCTACTCCCATTT